ATGAGATTTGACAATATGTATAGTTAAGTAGTGGGGGATTATGGGACAAAAAATAAATCCACTTGGTTTTAGACTTGGTACAACCCAAAGTCATCATTCTCTTTGGTTTGCACAACCAAAAAATTACTCTGAGGGTCTACAAGAAGATCAAAAAATAAGAAACTCTATCAAGAATTTTGTAAAAAAAAATACAAAAATATCTTCTGGCGTTGAGGGAATTGCACGTATAGAGATTCAAAAACGAATCGATGTGATTCAGGTCATAATATATATGGGATTCCCAAAATTATTAATAGAAAGTCGACCCAAACGAATCGAAGAATTACAGATACATGTACAAAAAGAACTTAATTGTGTAAACCGAAAACTCAATATTGTTATCACAAGAATTTCAAATCCTTATAGGAACCCTAATATCCTTGCAGAATTTATAGCTGGACAATTAAAGAATAGAGTTTCTTTTCGTAAAGCAATGAAAAAAGCTATTGAATTAACTGAACAGGCAGATACAAAAGGAATTCAAGTACAAATTGCGGGACGTCTTGATGGAAAAGAAATTGCACGAGTCGAATGGATTCGAGAAGGTAGGGTTCCTCTTCAAACCATTCTCGCTAAAATTTATTATTGCTCGTATACAGTTAGAACTATTTATGGGGTATTGGGCATAAAAATTTGGACATTTCTAGACAAGAAATAATAAACCCTTACTTGACTTGGTTTTTCCATTCTATCCATTGCTAGAAGAAAACAAAAAAGAACAAAATCCTTCATTCTTTTTTTTTGTTTAATCAAAACAAAAAGAAACAATTCTAATTCTATTAACTATTAAATTAAAATAGTAAAATATTAATTTAATAATTTCTAATTTTACACTTTTTACACTATAGAATTAATTTAATATTAATAATTTAACTAGATTAATAATTTAACTAGATATGGCTATTTCTAATTCTTCTAATTCTATTTATATAGGGTTGAATAAAATTAAATAAAATAAAAAATTTAGTAATATAATTGCTATGCTTAGTGTGTGACTCGTTGGTTTTTTAGAGTCCGGATAAAAAAGAAAAAACGGACTGATCAGAGTATGAACTAATAATTATACAACTAATAACCAACCCATCACTTTGCATTATCTGGATACAAAAAAAGAGTCAAGATATGATATATTAGTCATATCATTGTAGCAATTAAAATCCTTTTTGCACAAACAAAAAAAAACCAATCTGATTATGCTTTAGAAATCAAAATAGAAAATTATGCAGATAAGTGGAAGGGTGAAAGAAAGAAAAAGAATATCAATGATATAAAATTCCAATATGTAAGGTCTATGATATGAGTCATCACATAAAAGCTAATGTAGTAAAGCATCCATACCAATTGATTTAAAATTAAACTAATCTGTTGATAAAACAAAAAATCAAGAGCCTTGATTCACTCCAGACTGAGAAGATTGACTCAAGAACAATTTTTATTTTATTAGAGGCTCCATTGGAAAAATAAGACCTAAACATTAATTGAGAAGTGATGGGAACGATGTAACCTGTAAATACATAAGATTTTACTGAAAACAAATCTTAATGATTTATTGGGAGGATAGCGAAAGGAACCAGAAGACAATCGATTTATTTTATTATGAGAGATCATGGGTTACCTCTACAAATAAAATAACTATTGAAAGACTAAATATGCAAGAGGAAATATTCGCCCGCGAAGATTTGTTTTATATTCTTTTTGATTGCTAAATTTGATCAATCTGATATCCTAATTCGAATATATAAAAAAATTTGTTACAACCTTATATTATAACAAATAACAAAAACAAGATTATCGAAAATAAACAAATAAAATAGAAAAAATTATTCTAGTTATAGACATTAATTATAGAGAATTTTTTCTATTTATATCTAGAACTATTAGATCTAGAACTAGTAGAACTATAAAATAGAATATAGATTCTAATTTATATATATTAGATAGATACAAATTTTTATTCTACTAATATTCTATTCTACCTAATATCCTATTCTAATAATCTAATAATCTAAGATTTTAATACTAATAAATAGATCTAATAAGTAAGAAATAAATTAAAATAAATAAATTTTACTAAATTAAGTGAAATATCAAAGAATACGATGATTTAATATATTATTTTATTCGTAAAAGACATGGATATTTTTTTTTAATCATTTCATTCGCGAGGAGCTGGATGAGAAGAAATTCTCATGTCCGGTTCTGTAGTAGAGATGGAATTGATATGAGAAAGAACCATCAACTATAACCCCAAAAGAACCCGATTCCGTAAACAACATCGAGGAAGAATGAAAGGAATAGCTTTTCGAGGAAATCGTATTTGTTTTGGAAGATATGCTCTTCAAGCACTTGAATCTGCTTGGATTACATCTAGACAAATAGAAGCCGGACGACGAGCAATGACACGAAATGCACGCCGCGGTGGAAAAATATGGGTACGTATATTTCCCGACAAACCCGTTACTTTAAGACCTACGGAAACACGGATGGGTTCGGGGAAAGGATCTCCCGAATATTGGGTAGCTGTCGTTAAACCGGGTAGAATACTTTATGAAATGGGCGGAGTAGCAGAAAATATCGCAAAAAAGTCTATGTCAATAGCAGCATCAAAAATGCCTATACGAACTCAATTCCTTATTTCAAAATAGGAATATAGAACCAAAGGAAAAAGACCTTTTGTATACTAAAAAAAAGTGGAAGTTTCTTTTTTTGTTTTGGACAAACAATATATCTTTTTTTTCCTTTGCATTTAAATAACAAATAAAAAAAAAAAAAAATGATATGATCCAATCTCAGACCCATTTGAATGTAGCAGATAACAGCGGAGCCCAAGAATTGATGTGTATTCGAATCATAGGGACTAGTAATCGCCGATATGCTCATATCGGTGACGTTATTGTTGCTGTGATCAAGGAAGCAGCACCAAATTCACCTCTAGAAAGATCAGAAGTAATCAGAGCTGTAATTGTACGTACTTGTAAAGAACTTAAACGTAATAACGGTATAATAATAAGATACGATGACAATGCTGCAGTTGTCATTGATCAAGAGGGAAATCCAAAAGGAACTCGAATTTTTGGTGCAATTGCCCGGGAATTGAGACAATTAAATTTTACTAAAATTGTTTCATTAGCACCTGAGGTCTTATAAGATAAAAAATTAGACGATATAAGATAGAAAATTTCAGATTAAGAGGAGACCATGATATAGTTATAGTATTTAGTATTATAGTTATAGTATTTTAATTAGTTGAATAAAAACGAAATAGAATTAATCAAATCAAATTAATTAGTAAATTGTGTTTCACGCATATACCTTTAATTAAATAATAAGAAAATGAAAATTCAGAGATTAAATAAAATAATTAATTAACAAAAACCAAGAGTATGTTGATTATATCAAAACTAGCGAAAAATAATAATTTTAGTTTATCATGGGTAGGGATCCTATTGCTGAGATAATAACCTCTATACGAAATGCTGACATGAATAGAAAAGGAATCGTTCGAATAGCAGCTACTAACATCACCGAAAACATTATTAAAATACTCTTACGAGAGGGTTTTATTGAAAATGTAAGAAAACATCGGGAAGAAAACAAAAAATTTTTGGTTTTAATCCTACGCCATAGAAGGAAGAAGAAAGGACCATATAGAACTAGTCTAAATTTAAAACGAATCAGCCGACCAGGTTTACGAATTTATTCTAACTATCAAAAAATTCCTAGAATTTTGGGTGGGATGGGCATTGTAATTCTTTCTACTTCTCGAGGTATAATGACAGACCGGGAAGCTCGACTCGAAAGAATTGGCGGAGAAATCTTGTGTTATATATGGTAATCTTTTTAATATCCGAATTCGACCCAAACTTCTTATTTATTTGTTAAAAAAAAAGAGATTTAAAGAATAGGTTTCTAATACCATTCCTCTCGATTCCTCTTACATTAGTTAATACTTCAAGAGGATTTGCGATGGGATGAAATAACAAAAATGAATTTTGGAAAGTTTAATTAATAAATCTGAATCACTTTTTCAATTTCAATAATATGTTCCAAGTTCGTTTAGATAATCAAGATCTGGTTTTAGGTTATCTTTTAGGCAAGATAATTTTTTTTACGTATACTACCACCACGAGATAGTATCAAAGTACTTATAATTCGATCCGAGCACGTCTAATTTATAGACTCCATAAAAAAATTTCAATGATTAGGCAATTTTTTCTTTCAACTTTAAAAGCCCTTTCGCCTTTCGTAGGAATAGAATTTAAGATTTCAAAATTTAAAGAAACTTAGTTTCTTCAAAAAAAATTATGTATATTCAAAAATTAAGGGATGACAAATATGAAAATAAGAACTTCTGTTCGTAAAATTTGTGAAAAATGTCGACTGATACGTAGACGGGGACGAATTTTAATAATTTGCTTCAACCCAAGACATAAACAAAGACAAGGATAATCTTTCTAAACGAGAACACTCTAAAGGATCCGATGGAAAAAAAAAAGAAAGGATCCATTTTGACATAAAATGGATATATCCATAGACCGCTGACTTATATTTATGAGATGATAAAATATGGCAAAACCTTTACCACGAATTGGTTCACGCAGAACTGGACGCATTGGTTCACGTAAGAATGGACGTAAAATACCAAAAGGAGTTATTCATGTTCAAGCAAGTTTCAACAATACTATTGTGACCATTACAGATGTACGGGGACGAGTAATTTCTTGGTCCTCCGCTGGCACTTGTGGATTCAAAGGCACAAGAAGAGGAACACCTTTTGCTGCTCAAACCGCAGCAGGAAATGCTATTCGGACAGTAGTGGATCAAGGAATGCAACGAGCAGAAGTCATGATAAAAGGGACTGGTCTTGGACGAGATGCGGCATTAAGAGCTATTCGCAGAAGTGGTATACTATTAACTTTCGTCCGGGATGTAACCCCTATGCCACATAATGGATGCAGACC